AACTAAAATAAACAGGTTAGTCCTTTGTTTTTTTTTTTATTGTATTTCATTAATTGAATTTTGTTTGTTGATTAAGGTGAAGTTTCGTAAAAACCCCCGCCTTTTTTGAAATATCATGAACAGTTCCTGTAGGTTGAGCGCCTTTTTCAAGGAAGTATAGAATAGCAGGAACATTTAAATAAATTTGATTCTTTATCGGATCATAAAAACCCACTTTCCGAAGATCTCTTCCCTCTCGTCGGGCTCGAACATCAATTGCAACTATTCGATAAATGGCTCATTGGGATAGATGAACAATACCCCCCCTAGAAACGTATAAGAGGTTTTCCCCTCGTACGGCTCGAGAAAATTCGAAATTCTGTCTATGTATAAAATTACAATATCAAATATATCCATAAAATCATCAAATTAATTAGACTATTGATTTTACTTTTTCTTATTCTTACCCAACAAAGAGAAAATTAGTCATATTTGCACCCTCATAACTCAAGTTGGATAACTCTGAAATAACTCAAAAGAACAACCTTTTAGATATTTCATCTATTGAGTGGTCTCTAACCCTTTAATTGTCTTCTTTAGAATCCATTTTGATTCTTCATTCTGATCTAGTTGTTAAGACAATTGAAAACGGTATTTCCTTGTTCCAGGATCTTTGCCTTGAATCATTGGGTTTAGACATTACTTCGGTGATCTTTAAATCCTTTCAAAATGGCAGCAACATACCATTTTTTGCGATTTCCTTCTGTCAAAGAATCATACAAATGTTGGATTCCTGCGTAATACACTTTCCTTTTGATTTGATCGAAAAAGTTTTACCAATTTCAACAAACCTTCCTTTGGAATTGGAAATTTTCTCGAATGGCCTCTTTAAGTTTATGTATCGAAAATATACTTACGAAGTTGTTCCAATTTGTTAATTGATACTAACCCTAGATTCTTGCCCCTGAAAAATAAAAAAATACTTTATACTCGAGCTCCATCCTATACTATATTATATCACCCCCCCCAAAAAAAGGGGTTACGGCGGAATAGAACAAATGATGTCGAGCCAAGAGCACTTTCATTCCTATATAATATAGGAAAAAATGGTGGATGTAAGACTCCACAGCGGATCATGTCCTTCAAGTCACACGTTGCTTTCTACCACATCGTTTTAAACGAAGTTTTACCATAACATTCCTTCAGTTTGGAACCCATATGTAATTGATTCAATTATGGAATCGTGAATAATCATTGGTTCGGTTGGTATATAGTAATCTATACCTTTTCTTCTATATGAAAAACGGAGAGTATCAGCAAGAATAAATTAATTTAACCCCATTTTTTTAGATTAATAGATATTAATAGAATTTAATATTGGAAATTTTAAACTATTTTTCTATTATTGTAAAAATAAAATTAGTTAACTAAATTATAACTAATATAACACGAATAAGTAAATAGAATACAAAGAAACAAGTTATTTTGAATCTTTATCTTTAATAGTGATAGAATAAATTCAACAATTTCACACTTCTTCAAGTACCAAGAACTCATAGAGGTTCGTTACAAAGATTTAATTGATTGAAAAATTTCCTATCCGATATAATCGTTTGCATTTTGAAAAACAGAAAGTTTTCCAGCAAGGACCTTTCGTTTTTTATTATCATTTTAGCATCAGTAAGAGAGAGGGAAAAAAATATTGGATTAAACAATCTGTGATTAAAAAAAAAAATAGATAAAAAAACACTGATGTCAGAGAAGATTGAAATTTTATGTTGTTATTTTTTTTTATATTTAGACTGTAAAATCATTACTATTTAACGAATCGCAAATGAATTCAATTTACTATTTCATATAGTGTTACTTGAACTCAATTAAATTTGTGAAAACCTCCAAAAAAATAATAATCACACTCTATCCCAATATTCTACTCTATAATCTTAATAGATTAGGCTGTTGGAAAAGGCAATCTTTTCCATTTTATATATATTATTTAAATAGACCGGGTATGCTCTGGGACGGAAGGATTCGAACCTCCGAATAGCGGGACCAAAACCCGTTGCCTTACCACTTGGCTACGCCCCATTTATTTCTATTCGATACTATGTAAACACTAATATTAAACACTAATAGTGGTACGGGTTATTCGTCAACTCCTGTTAAAATATCTATTTTTTATAAAAAAAAAATGGATTACTAGAATTTTTATACATGTAAACTATACATGTAGATATCGAATTAAACTGAATTTATTGATCATTACATATAATTCAATTAAGATATTGTACGAAAGTATGATTTATTCTATTCTCTTTTGATTTGAGATATAGAATGATTGATTTTTGATTGGGTGAGTTCAAATAAAAGAAAGTTTTTTGGTCTATCTTATTTTATTCATTTTTTTTATTCTATCAATAATCACATATCTATAATAGTAATAAAATCAATTAAATTTATTAACAACTCAATCAAAATAAATAAATTATCCCCCCCCAAAAAAAATGTTTGTTATGCTTAATATTTTTAGTTTGATCTGTATATACCTTAATTCTGCTCTTTATGCCAGTAGTTTTTTCGTCGCCAAATTGCCCGAAGCTTACGCTTTTTTGAATCCAATTGTAGATGTTATGCCAGTAATACCCCTGTTCTTTTTTCTCTTAGCCTTTGTTTGGCAAGCTGCTGTAAGTTTTCGATGATATTTTTAATAAAGTCCCAGACAAATCCACGATTTATTCGAAAAAAAAAATTCGTAGAATTCATAAGATCAGATAAGTCCTACGCTCTTAATTCAAATATTGAAATTATTGTACAACCGCGACAAGTTCAGATCACCCCACTTTATTTCTTGTAAAAAAAAAATAAAGTATGTGGTATAAAAGTGGAGAATCTATTCTCTTTTTTCCTAAAAAAATCTTGGAGATTGTGTAATGCTTACTCTCAAACTATTTGTTTACACGGTAGTGATATTCTTTGTTTCTCTCTTTATCTTCGGATTCCTGTCTAATGATCCAGGACGTAATCCTGGACGTGAAGACTAAAAATAAGGATTTCTTTGCTTTAAAACTGTAAAACGGTTGTGTTATTAGTAAGATTTTATCTATTCCACTTGTTTAATTATCAATCTTGAACTAGTAAAAAAAAAAAGAGCTCGCGATAAATTTGAAAGAAAATAACAAGCCATCAACGAAAACGGAAAGAGAGGGATTCGAACCCTCGGTACGAAAAACTCGTACAACGGATTAGCAATCCGACGCTTTAGTCCACTCAGCCATCTCTCCTCCCAATTGAAAAGGGATAATACTATGTTACATTATAAAAAATAAGGCTTGAAAATGCCCGTCATAGTATATACTCTTATTTTTTAATTTCGTGATTTTGTCCGAAGGGCTTTTTAGTTCCACGGCCCGGCCCGGTCAGTACTTAGCCGGGCCCGCCATTTTGTTCCAACAAATCATAAATAAATAAAAAGATTTATTAAATTAAATTGAAAAAAAAAAAATAAAAAAAAAAAGGGAACTCTCGTTTCTTGCCAGAATCTACTTTTAGCTTAAGTTCAAGACAAAAACCTCGGGCAAAAAAGCACTTGTTATTTAGTTATTAGTTATTAAAATTAACTAAACCCCCTTTCCGAATCTCATTAGGTCCTCTGATACAAAAAAGTAAACGCTCTAGTTTTCCTGATTCTTTTCTGATTTTTTGATTTTGATTAGGGTCGACAAAAGGCGCATTTATATACAATAATCTTATTGTAGCGGGTATAGTTTAGTGGTAAAAGTGTGATTCGTTCTTTAACCCTTTATATAGTTAAAGGGTCTTTCGGTTTGATTAATATTCATTCCGAACAAAAACTTTAGTTCTTAAAAGGATTGAATCCTTTACCTCTCAATGAAAAATTCGAGGAAGAATATACATTCTCGTGATTTGTATCCAAGAATCAACTTTAAATTGAAAAATTGGATTATGAAATTACGAAACATAATTTTTTTTTATTGGATCAATACTTCCAAACTTCCAATTGAATGAGTATAAGTAAGGACCCATGGATAAAGATAAAAAGTGTATTTCTAATCGTAACTAAATCTTCAATTTTTCATTTCTATAGGGGAAGTTGAAGCAAAACAGCTATTAAACAATGTCTTTGGTTTACTAAAGACATTGATCGATAAATTGTTTTAGCTCGGTGGAAACAAATGCTTTTCCTAAAGATCTTTCAAATAGAAGTAAAGAACGAAGTAACTAGAAAGATTGTTAGAATATCTTTCTATAGGGATCGTCTAGAAAGCGGGTTGTTCTGAATAGATTCAGACATAAAAGCTGACATAGACGTTATGGGTCGGGTTTTTTATTTCGTTCATGTCTAAATATGGGAATTTATCCATCTTCCATAAAGGAGCTGAATGAAACCAAAGTTTCACGTTCAGTTTTGAATTAGAGACGTTAAAAATGATGAATCAACGTCGACTATAACCCCTAGCCTTCCAAGCTAACGATGCGGGTTCGATTCCCGCTACCCGCTTTTACTTTAATTATTATTTTTACTTTAATTATTATAATCACTATAATATTTAATACGCTAAAAATGAAAAAAAAAAAGAAATTTTTTTTTAAGAAATTTTTTTTATTAATATTCAATAAAAGGATTGAATGAATCAAATTAATGTAATGCATCATTGACTTGAATACTAAATTCTTGGAATTCTTTCAACTACGTTTCCGAACAAGAAATATGAAAATTGGAGTGAAAAGCGTCCATTGTCTAATGGATAGGACAGAGGTCTTCTAAACCTTTGGTATAGGTTCAAATCCTATTGGACGCAGTTTATTTCCCTATATATCTTTTATATTTCTATGTCTATGTCAAGAAATAACAAAGATATTTTGAATAACCTGAATAGAGACGCTCTTATTACATATCAATTATTTCTTTTATATATATAAAAGAAATAATTAATATGTAATTTCTACAATTTCTTATAGAAATTCAAATTCTATATCAAATTATATAAATGAAATTGTAA